TCATCTTTCTGAATCGAGGCCCGGCCCGGCTCGCGTCGTTCCAACAACCGGCGGGGAGCACCTCAGTATACGATCGCGCGCAGTAACTGGGAGTCCTATTACACCTAAGGCCAACTTCAATTCACCAAACCAAGGTTCATCTCGTGTAGTGATTGTGGACTCGTACAAGGATATTGAGTAGACGGTTGATGTATCAGACTCGACCCTAGCCTTCGTAGCATGCATTCCCATCCGTGTCGCAACTGATTCGGTAAGCTACGTGTCCGGTGCACGGAGAACAGCCTTCGGTCCCCCAAACTGACTTACTCGTGGCAACCTTCCGGCCGCCCAACGACCTATAACGCTAGTCACTACTCCCACTGGGGCTAGGAAGTAAGCCCCACAACCCAAAGCGGCGAAGAACAAATAGAATTTGCTACAAAAGCCGGCTAACGGGGGTATTCCTGCGTATGAGAACATAGTAATGGAGAAGGTAATAGCCGAAATAGGATTCGTTTTGGCTAGAGCGCCCAAATCCGCTATATATTTGACACGGGTTTGCCGTAATGCTGAAACTATGGCGAATGCATCTATCGTCATTGATGCATAAATAAAGATACCAATTAGTAGTGATTGAATTCCTTCTATGGTTCCACATGAGAAACCTGTACGAATATAACCTACATGTCCAATTGAACTATAAGCTAGAAGTCTTTTGACTTTCGTTTGGGCCATGGCGGCCAGTGCTCCTAAGATCATAGAAGCAATGCTGCAGAAAAAGAAGATTTGTTGCAATGTAGCTCCATAGGAACCATAAATAGAAACACGTGAAATATTAGCAGAAATAGAGATTTTAGGTGCAATAGAAAGGAATGCTGTAACCGGGGTGGGTGAACCCTCATAGATATCAGGTGCCCACATATATAGAGTCAAAAGAGATATGGAGTCCGAAGGGGAGTGGGGTTTTCTTCGGGGCTCGAGAGATGGAAGAGATAGGGCCCCACAAGTTTTGAATTCGCCGCTAGGGAATTCACACGAAAGGGAACGAGGAATTCTCAACGAAAAAAGTGCTCTCTGAACCGAACGTGAAAGTCGTTTTCCATCAGACGGCTGTTCCCGTAACTCTACTCTCGACTTGGATTATATATCCAAAAAGGTCCGCTCTCGGCCATTCCACACGCTGCCTAGCAGAGGCGTGGTTATCTGAAGTGGATTCTCTCTTTTGTAGTAGATGCCGAACCTGCTGCCCCATTGACTAAGAAGGGGGCGGGCGCAGCAGCTACATGGACCCCTTCCTTTCTATTGTTGCCAGCGCTTTCCCGGGCCGAGCCGGAATTCTTTATTATAAAGGGCAGGTAAAGCCCGAAGGCTGCTATCCCAATAGGCCAGCGGGCGGAACGAGGAGAGGGTCGCCTTTGGAAGCGTTCGCCGTTAACCAAAGCGTCACTCCTTCCTTTTGATTATGTCGTGACGCTGACTGAATCCAATCCATAAACCCGGAAACAAAGTGCGTTCCCTTTCGTCAAGTAGGTAAAGTAAGGCATACGAACCACTTTTGCTTTGCCTTAGACTCTATTGGAACAAAGCAAAGAAGGAGGCGGAATGGAGAAAGGAAAGGGACAAGGGCGGTCTTGCTTGGCGCGAAGGCTGCTGGTTCGGGGGTAGAGTACAGTACTAAAGGTCCTCGGACTTCCAGGCGGTTTTTCTTTTTGGCAGCTGTTCACCGTTGGATCTCGCCAATACAGCCCCCTATAGTTTTCGTTACCGAGATATCTTTTTTTTTTCATTGTTCCCAGGGATTTTTTGGGTAATCCGCTCCCATGCTGCAAACAGTCAAATCTGAACTGAACCTTGTCGCTCTTCTTTCTTTCCTCGCGAGCAGGAAGCACACCAGCAGCGTGCGTTGCGTGATTTTACTGTGTTTTTTGCACTTGACTGGGTGGACAGTTGACCGGAAGAGAACTTCGATTCGCCCGGCCAGCAGGCGGGCGGCGTGCTTATCTTGTGTGACAACACTACAGAGCGAGTGGCTCTTCTAGGCGGGCAGCTGTGTGACAACACTACAGAGAAAGCGGCGCTTTCGTGTAACATGCTATGGTCTCAACGCTCTTACGAGGTAGTGATGAGTTTCACGCGCTCTAAGCCCGGCCCGCGCGCGGTTAGGAAGATTGGCCGCAGTCTGAGCGGTACCACCCTACCCTACCACCTATAGGCGGCCGTCCGTCCTACAGCCGCCCGAAAAGGAACTGCAGTGATCTTGAATAGGGATCCTACAGCGATAGATAGAATCCCCATAAAAATACCACTAGATCGAGCACCTGTGATTTCGTATCCGGTCAAAATCTTGGCTAATTGATCGAAGTGGGTAGCTCCAGTAGACCCATAGATCATGGAACAAATAGGGTGGGTAGGCCCAACCACCACACTACACGTATAGACGCGAACCCCCCTCGTTACCGTACGTGCGACTCTCACCGCATACGGCTCGCACAAAGACTACTAAATCCATCCCGAGCCTTTT